AGAATCTTTGTCTTGTTTTCCATATCTTGATTTTTTCGGTTGATATATATAAATTATCCTGCCATTTTTTTCTTTTTAGTTTCATATTGTATAAATATATTATAATAATAATAATAATAAAAGACTTATATACATCTGAAATCCGCCTAACAAAAAAAAAAAAAAATGAATATCTTTAGAGAATGCTCGGGCAGAGAAGAAATGGACCTCTTTTTTTTGTTAAAAAAAAGAATATCTAATGAATCGTTATACATTTCAATTTGAATTAAGAATTTTGCGTACAAATACAAGTCGTTATTAATTAAATAACCATCTGATCATATTCGTATATGTAATTATGTATTACAAATTATAATAAAGAATAAGAATTAAGAATAAAGAAGGAGGATTTTAAATGCGAGATCTAAAAACATATCTCTCCGTGGCACCAGTGGTAAGTACTCTATGGTTCGGTGCTTTAGCAGGTCTATTGATAGAGATCAATCGTTTATTCCCGGATGCATTGATATTCCCCTTTTTTTCATTCTAGTTATTGACACGGGAAGGGGTGAAGAAGATTAGAGATACAATCAAATATCTGTGATTAATCCCCCTTCTCCTTCTTTATTCTTTATTTTTTTTAGAAGTTAGAAAAGAGAAAGAATAAAGTTGGATTCGGCCTCAGTGAAACTCGGAATTCGGTCCAGGCTTCAATTGAATTTAATTAATAAGAAATTAAAAATGAAATTAATAATCAATTTCATTTCTATTTCTGGTCTCACCCTATTATTTAATAGATTAATAGAAATGGAATGGCTAAGGCGGGGCAAGAATATCATACAGGATACTTAAATGAAAACAGAAATACTGTACTGTGATTCTAAATATAGTTAGAAATCATTGTATTACTTAATTATTACTATACTTATAATATAATTACTATACTTATAACTTATACTATATTGACTATATTGATTATTGATTGGAACGAGATCCTTCATAATTGGATTTCGAGTTAGCAACTTCTATTATTTTTATTTTATTTTTTTCTTCCTTTTCGCTTCGCTTCGAATCGTTAAATAGAAGAGTTAAGTGAGTCAAAAACACAAAGGAGGTTCATGGCCAAAGGTAAAGATATCCGAATAGGGGTGATTTTGGAATGTACCAGTTGTGTTCGAAACAGTGTTAATAAGAAATCAACGGGTATTTCCAGATATATTACTCAAAAGAATCGACACAATACGCCTAGTCGATTGGAATTGAGAAAATTCTGTCCCTGTTGTTGCAAACATACGATTCACGGGGAGATAAAGAAATAGAGAAAATTGATCACTTGTGTGTCACCCCTCGAAGGAACATGAAAAATGATATATTTTTTTCATATTGTTCTAAATTATAGAAGAGATTGTATATATATAACATATAATTAGAAATTGTATTTGTATATATAACATATATTTAATATAACATAAACATATATTTATATTATAGATTATATATATTTATTTTATTATATTTATTTTATATATTAAAAACATTAAAAACATTATTAAATTAGAATATAAATATTAAAATTAAAAAATTATAAATTTAAAAATAAAAAATATAAAATATAAGAATAAAAAAATAGAAACAAAGCAAATCCTATTTTTTACAAAATAGGATTTTCGGGATAAGGAATAAACAAACTATGGATAAATCTAAGCGACTCTTTCTTAAATCCAAGCGATCTTTTCGTAGACGTTTGCCCCCGATCCAATCGGGGGATCGAATTGATTATAAAAACATGAGTTTAATTAGTCGATTTATTAGTGAACAGGGAAAAATATTATCTAGACGGGTGAATAGATTGACCTTAAAACAACAACGATTAATTACGATTGCTATAAAACAAGCTCGTATTTTATCCTCGTTACCTTTTCTTAATAATGAAAAACAATTTGAAAAAAGCGAGTCGGCCGCTAGAACTACTGATCTTAAAAAAAAAAAAAAAAAATAGGATTACTCTTCAATTGAATTCAAATTCCAATCGAAACTCAAATCAAATGTGGATTGATGTTTTGTTCGAAAACTACGACAATCCAATTTTGATTATCGTGTTGTATGTAAGAAAAAAGAGAATCGGTGAAGAAGAATAAATCTTTTTTTATTGAACGTGGTTGCTCATTTTGACGACTTTATCATATGATTCTATTTTATCATACAAATCTCTACTCTACCTTCCCGGAGTTCAGTCTCCGGGGAATTTTTATTTTATGATCTCATTGGAAATCATATAAAGACAATTCTTATTTAATATAGCTATTTGTGAAAGTATTTTACGATTAAGAAGCAACTGCCTCTTGTACAGATTATACATTAATCTACTATAACTATAGTATACCTTTTTCTTATTCTCGCGAATTACTGCATTTATTCGACTGATCCACAAACGACGAAAATCTCTTTTTTTCCTATCTCTATCCCGATGAGCCGAAACCAAAGCTTTTATTTTCTGTTGAGTAATAGTTCGAGTAAGTCTTGAATGAGCCCCTCGAAAACTTGATGTAAATAAACGTGTCCTACGTTTCCGAGCTATATATCCTCGTTTAATTCTGGTCATTGAATAAATCAAACTTTGATGAATAACTATTTGATTTCTTTTCTTTCAGTTATTCTTTCCCTTTACTAGTGTATTAATAATAAAAACGGATTTTTCCAATGTATAAAATAAAAGATTCCAATGGCTTTTGCTACTATAACCTTCCCAACCACGATTTTTTCTTTTTATTTCTAAGCATTTAACCTCGAAATAAGAAATTGTATTGATACTAGGTATCAAAAAAACATATTCAATTAAATAGAAATGGATAAAGAAATAGTGGATTCCATCGTTTCTATGGTTACTTCTTAAACGGCGAGGTCCTCTCTATACACCGGAGCTTTCTCATTTAATCAATGCTATTGTTAACTTGTACAGTTCACACTCTTTGGCTCTACCCATGAAATAGCTAGTCAAAAGTCTTTCACAACGAAATCTAACTATACAGTAACGGTATTTAAGTATGAAGATTCGCTGGGGAGCTGACCCTCTTAGTCCGTTCTTGCAAGAATAAGGGCATAATCTTTCTTTTAATTTTGAAATTTAATTTCCCCTGCTTAATGGATAAGCATTTGCTACCAATGGGGAAGTCTTTCTCATCTGAAATTGCAAATTGAGGTGATTGGATTTGCACCAACGGAAACCATAAATTTGATACACAATAACACAATAAAAGGATATATAATATATATTATTAATAGATTCTTTTTTTTTTTTTTAAGATAGTGAATGGAATGGAGTTTTTCCATTCTATCCTAACCGATCACTGATACCGGAATAATTTGTTTCCTCTGTTTTGTCTTAGTCCATGATCGAAACGAGTCGCACATACACCCTAGTACATGTTCCTCGGCGCTGAGGGCATCCCCGAAGGGCGGGGGATTTCGTAACATTTCGGATTGGCTGTCTTGTGTTTCTAATAAGTTGTTTAATAGTTGGCATGTTGAATCATATATATAATGAGCTGGTTTAGATCAATCCTAACCCGATGATTATGAATTACTTATATTCTAGATTACTTTATTCTATATTAATTCTATATTACTTATATTCTTATTCTAGATTAATAGATTATAGATTAATTAATTATTATAATTATTAATAGAATAGATTAATTAATAGAGATATTCTATTAAATCCGGTAAGCGGTAAGAAGAAAAAATCTCAAATTGTGTATTTGCGCGGAATCCCTGTTAATTTTTTATTCAACCGCTACAAGATCAACAATTCCATGAGCTTGGGCTTCTGCTGCTGACATAAAAACATCCCTTTCCAGGTCTTCGGATACAACCCATAAAGGTTTGCCCGTTCTTTGTACATAAACCCTTGTGATAGTTTCGCGCAGTTTCAGTAGTTCTTCCGCTTCCAGGATAAATTCTCCCGTTTGTGTCTCATAAAAAGCACTTGCGGGTTGATGGATCATTACCCTGACGATATAACATAATAAAAGGTTCCTCTATCTCGTACGATAAGACGAGAGATAAAGAATAATAAAAAACAAAGATTGAACAACCGTACAGGCATCTTTTGCGTATTGCATACGGCTCTACTATGGAATTGGTTTTTACCTTCCATCGAAGAAAGAGAAAAATAGAGAGGGTCTATCAGACCTAGATCGCTAAATGATCCAATAACCACCCTTCCTTTTTTTGGAGTAGTTAAAAAATACTATGATGGTTCCGTTGCTTTATTATTTGGTCTGTTATTCAGCAATCCCAAAGTTTCTTTTTTTTTTCAAATCAAATGCAAATGTTATATAGTTATATAAGTAAGTTATATAAGTATAAGTAAAAAAAATCTTTTTTTTTTTTTTCATATTCTTTCATAACATAAAGATTGTTAAAAGCTTTCCGGTGTAAAAACAAAAAAGTTTGTGACGCTGAAATAGGCTCCTGATAGATCAGATAAAATCGGAAATACCCATTTTCTCATACCACTCTTTCGATACATAATCGAATGGTTTTGAAAGATTTTCGCATATCGAATTCGAAGTGCCATGCTATTATTGCTTAATATTCATATGGCGAAGGCATAGTCTTCTTTTCTTTTTCTCAAATAAAAGACTCATTGGCGCCAAGCGTGAGGGAATGCTAGACGTTTAGTAATTTCTCCTCCTGCGAGAAGAAAAGATCCCATTGAAGCGGCTAATCCCATGCATACTGTCTGTATATCTGGTTTCACAAATTGCATAGTATCATAAACAGCTATTCCGGGTATTATCCATCCGCCCGGAGAATTTATAAACAAATACAAATCTTTGGTATCATCCTCTATACTGAGATATACCATAAGGCCAACAAGTTGATTCGATATCGCACTATCAACCGCTTGGCCTAAAAAAAGTAGTCTTTCTCGATAAAGTCGGTTGATTAGGATAAGATTTTATCCCTTAGGAGCCGTACATGCACCTTTTGATGCATACGGTTCACCAAAAATCGCG